GATTCTTCCTGGGTCGATGCCCGAGCGGTTAATGGGGACGGACTGTAAATTCGTTGGCACTATGTCTACGCTGGTTCAAATCCAGCTCGGCCCAATAATCCGCTCATCCATTATGAGATGAAGGTTTTTGTCTTCCCGAAACGACTGATACACGTAAAAAAAGAATCCAATTTTCTGTTATACTTTCTTTTTTATTTGTTTCGAGAAATTTCAATTTTGCTCAGAATAATGATCTAGATTCATGTTATGGTCTTTAAATTAAAATTGTTAAAGTATAAAGAGAAAAAAGTATAAAGAAAAAAAGCAAACTCTTTCGATTTGGAAATAAGAAAAATTGACTAGCAATTCGTGTCGTTCTCACTAAAAAAATCCATATTCATGTGAAATGGAAATGAATATATCACTTGCGTCTCTGTTACAACGCAAAAATTCGAATTAGAAATGCTTCGACTTTGAGTCAAATCATAAAAAAGCATAGATACTGTATACTTTCGTTCACTGGGATTGTAGTTCAATTGGTTAGAGCACCGCCCTGTCAAGGCGGAAGTTGCGGGTTCGAGCCCCGTCAGTCCCGACGGATCCAATAATCAATAAATAGATCAACGCATCTTTCCACTTTTTGGAAACGAACACCAATAGAATTTCACTTTCAATAGGAAGTCTTCGGATGATTCTTAGGTCTTTTTTTCTTTTTGAGTTTTTTTTTCTCATTTTCAAACAAATAGAAAAAATTCCATTACTTGAACTAGAACTAATTCCTAAAACCGATATGTGGCTTAGTACTAGAAAAATTTTTGATTGGAATACTAAAAGATAATATAGTAGGTCTGGTTTTTCAATTTCTCGCGCCTATCTAATGGAATAGAATTCCGTATGTTTCTCGGGAGTACATGTATAAATGGAAATGGAATTTGTTTCTTGTACAACACCCAATTTTTTATTAAAATTACCTTGACAAAATACTTTTCAGATTGATCCCGTTTCCTTCTATTTTTTTTTTGGGGGGGGTTGTAACCGGTGGAAGTGGAAACGGAAAAGGGAAACTTCATTATCTGATTCAATATCATCAACAGATAAAATTTGGATCATCTCTATGGGATTAAATCCCGAGTTAATGGTACGTAAAAAAACGATAAGATTATGGAAGTAAATATTCTCGCATTTATTGCTACTGCACTATTCATTCTAGTTCCTACTGCTTTTTTACTTATTATCTATGTAAAAACGGTTAGCCAGAATGATTAATTTGAATGAAACTTGATTTCGTAGTTCTTTGACGGATTCCAATTGTGTTTATTAATTGAAACGAGCAGGCCCGAATCAACAATATTCGATGAGAGCTGATGGTATGGTAGAAAGATTCATATGAATCTTTCTACCATACTATCAATTAGATTAGTCGTTTTTCGTGTAAGACGCTGTACTGGAAACTATAATTATGATAAATATACAAACTTAATTTACTATCCATCAATCCACCACAGGAATCTTCGTATATGTTTTGTATATAGCAACCCCAACTCGATTTTTCCTACATCTATTTTCTCTTTTTTTGTATTGATTCTGATCAATCCGAAAGACTCGAAAGGCAACTCTTAGGTTTAGTTTATAACTTGGATTTTTCGATTTCGGATTCTTTCAAATAAAAACCCCAGTACCCGCCGAAAGAATCAAAGAAAAAAAGAAAAGTAAAGTTTGGTATATATTAAGAAAAAACCAAATTAGTCATCTTTTTTTATCATTGCCAACCCAAGAAGGAAAGTAATTGAATTGATTGGCTGGTGGATAGATGCTCGAAAGAGTTCGATGGTATAAAAACTTCTTTGAATTTGGAAATGAAATATTGAAACAAAAGGGATCCGCTGTTCCTCATTATACTTATAAAACTTATCTAATTGAATTTTGATAAGAGTCCGTTCGTGGAAATTTAAGAAAAATTCAATTAGATAAATTTCCTATCGTCTATATTTCCTTTCGAAATATAAACGTGGGAATTATTGAAATCTCTTTTTTATTGACATTATTATCTTTAAAAACACTTTGTGAAGCGATCGATAAAACAAATGATACAGTTTTATTCCTCACGAAACTCAATTCGTATTTCTAGAGTCCACTTCTTCCCCATACTACAAGTGAAAGAGAAAATGTAAAGACTACCATTAAAGCAGCCCAAGCGAGACTTACAATATCCATGTGAATTATGTCCCCTATTTCTATGAATATGAAGGAATTTTTCCATTATTGTTTACTAATAATAGTGAAATCCCTGGTACAGAGTCAAAAAATTTTGGGACTATTCATTTAATGAATTGAACTAATCCAATAAATCCAATACCCGAATACTCAGCTCAGAGACTCTTTTGAGTTTGTATACAAACTATATTACGCTTTTCTTTATCCACCACAATTCGAAATTGGTTAGATATTCCCTCCCGACGACTTCAAGGCCCAGTCAGTAATCACGCCAATAGGGCTGGAAGGGAATGGGGAGTTTTCGACAGCCCTTCGACTACTTACTAAAAGTCAAATCTTTTCTTGAATCCTAGACACAAAAATTTACAGAACTTTCGTTTTTGAGAACCCCACAAGCACGTACCAAGATACTCCTTCCCCTCAGCTGGCGAAGAATTTGGGGAGTTATCGGTTATAGCAGTTGATAAGGGAGTTCGAGTCTTTTGTTAATTAGAATCAGGCGACACCCGGATTTGAACTGGGGAACAAGGATTTGCAGTCCTCCGCCTTACCACTCGGCCATGCCGCCAAAACGATACAAAATAGACTATACTTAAAAAGTCCCTTTTGGGGGTAGATTACTGCACTTCGTTTTTTATTTATTGGACTTGCATTTTAAATCTCTTTTCCTTGGTTGCCCTCCCACTACTTATACTTACTAAATACTTTCTAAAAGCAAAATCTTTCTTTTTTTTTTTGTTTTGATTCGATCCAGACCAAAAACTGTGGACTTTCAGTCAAAATTCATGATAAACACGATAAATTGGAACCATTAACTATTGGCTTGACTGCAGTTTCATGAACGATTCGTCAATTTTGATTTCAAATTATGTTTCCCTAATGACATAAGAAAATCCAAAGGATAACTAATTAGTATTGCATCTTTTCAAGAAAAAATGGAAAAATCTTTAGTTCCGTTTTTCTTTTTCTCAATTGCAATTATAACAAGAATTATGAGTATATGTAAACCCCGGAACCAGACCAAAAATTACACAGACGACAGTCAAGTATCTTATATATGATATATAGATATCTGCGCGTGGTTAAATTGACTATTTTTAATAGAATAAACATAACCCGCTTTACAATACAACGATATTTTAGTAATTCTACAAATAGAGTACTAAATAGGTAAAACTATCTCTTTTCTACGCAAATCCCGTTTGTAACAATACAAAAGGGCCAAAAAGATTGGTTAAATAAATGAACTCTTTATTATTTCTGATTATTATGTCTTTCTCTCGGCGAGGGGATCAAATCCTGCATCTGTTTCATTTTTGATATCCAATCGGGTTGGAATATGTAATATCATAATAATGGTAGAAATGGAACTGATATTCTATACTAAAATTCAATTTTCTAAATTGAATAAATCTAATTAAGTAGAAGAATTCCTTTTATTAAGAATGTTTTATCAATTCCTTTCCTTTTACATTTGTTGCATTTTAAAATAAAATTTGCGCAGAAACTGTTCTGTATTCCCCCATATTTCATCCATTCCATATATGTTCCTATATGAATATATATAGTTTTTGTGTCAAATTTTATGTGATTTAGTAAACAGAATATAAATTCCATCAGAGATAGATCGATCTATATGATTCAACGAAGAATGAGCCAAAGATGGGATTTTTCAATAAACGGGGAATTGCGTGCAAATGCTACGGGATGGAAATGGGGGAATGTCTACAATCCCTGGGTTTAATCAGATACAATTTGAAGGATTTTGGAAATTCATTCATCAGGGTTTAACCGAAGAACTTTATAAGTTTCCAAAAATGGAAGATACAGACCAAGAAATTGAATTTCAATTATTTGTGGAAACATATCAATTAGCAGAGCCCGTGATAAACGAAAAAGATGCTGTGTATAAATCACTTACATATTCTTCGGAATTATATGTGTCCGCAGGATTAATTTGGAAAACCGGCGGGGCGATGCAAGAACAAACAATTTTGATTGGAAATATTCCTCTCATGAATTCCCTGGGAACTTTTATAGTAAATGGAATATACAGAATTGTGATCAATCAAATATTGCAAAGCCCGGGTATTTATTACCGATCCGAATTGGACCATAACGGAATTCCGGTCTATACCGGCACCATAATATCAGATTGGGGAGGAAGATCAGAATTCGAGATTGATAGAAAGGCAAGGATATGGGCCCGGGTGAGTAGGAAACAGAAAATATCTATTTTAGTTCTATCATCAGCTATGGGGTCGAATCTCAGAGAAATTCTGGATAATGTTTTCTACCCGGAAATTTTCTTATCTTTTCTGAATGATAAGGAGAAAAAAAAAATTGGGTCAAAAGAAAATGCTATTTTGGAGTTTTATCAACAATTTGCTTGTGTGGGGGGGGATCCGGTATTTTCGGAATCCTTATGTAAGGATTTACAAAAAAAATTCTTTCAACAACGATGCGAATTAGGAAGGATTGGTCGACGAAATATGAACCGGCGACTGAACCTGGATATACCCGAAACCAATACGTTTTTGTTACCGCGGGATATATTGGCAGCTGCGGATCATTTGATTGGAATGAAATTTGGAATGGGTACACTTGATGATATGAATCATTTGAAACATAAACGTATTCGGTCTGTCGCGGATCTCTTACAAGATCAATTCGGATTAGCTCTAGTTCGTTTAGAAAACGTGGTTCGAGGAACTATATGTGGAGCAATTCGGCATAAATTAATACCGACTCCTCAGAATTTGGTAACTTCAACCCCATTAACAACAACTTTTGAATCTTTTTTTGGA